AATAGATGAATCAAACATTTTCAATTGAATTTATCCTTTCAATTGGTTGGTATTTTTGCTTATCCTCGTATCTTTCAAAAATTGAAACTTAGGGAAGTGCTTTATAAACATATGTATAAAAAGAACATATTTCATTTAGCCTTTTCATGCCTACTATAACTAGTTATTTTGGTTTTCTACTAGCAGCTTTGACTATCACCTCAGCTCTATTTATCGGTCTGAGCAAGATACGACTTATTTGAAATTAATTAAATGAACAATTCATAAAAAAAATCTTTCTATGGCAGTTCATATCTTCTACAGTTACTTAACGTATCAATTTCCAATTCTTGGTCATTGAGATTTATAGTCAATACAGATTAATATTTAAGGATAAATATTACCTCCCCTTTCCCCTTTCAAACAAATTGAAATGATTGAAGTTTTTCTATTTGGAATCGTCTTAGGTCTAATTCCTATTACTTTGGCCGGATTATTCGTAACTGCATATTTACAATACAGACGTGGTGATCAGTTGGACCTTTGATTAATTAACATCTCTTTTTTGATTGACCTCCTACTTCCTTTAATCCGCGGGAGGTCAAATTTAGATTGCTGTTCAATTATTTAAGTGTAATTTTCGACCTAACGCGATTAACAAGAACACAGAATCACGCTCTGTAGGATTTGAACCTACGACATCGGGTTTTGGAGACCCACGTTCTACCGAACTGAACTAAGAGCGCCTTATTATCATTATCACAATAAAGATTTTGTGACCCCAATTAATCTTGCATATATATCATAAAATTAAAGATTTATTATGTATGTCCAATTTATCTCAATTGATCCCTCGTTACTGCTCATAAGATAAGTAATAGGTAGGGATGACAGGATTTGAACCCGTGACATTTTGTACCCAAAACAAACGCGCTACCAAGCTGCGCTACATCCCTTTCAATTGGTCTACAGTGTCATTGTAGAGAATCCCTGTCTTGTTTTCCACATCTTTACTTCCTCCATTGATATACAAAAATTCTCTTTTCATTTCTTCTTTTTGGTCTCATATATCATATAACAAACATATAATATATTAAAAGACTTATATTATACAAAGTATGAAATAAATATGAAACCTACCATAAAAAATTAATATTTTTTAGTAATTTCAGGTAGAAATATCTTTTTTGTACATTTTAATTTTAATTAGGGACTCCGCGTACAAATACAGGCGGTCAGTCATTAACTACATATACACATCTGGTCATATATGTATTACCATTATGTATTACAAATTACAATAAAATTACAATAACGAATAAAGAAAGAGGAGTTTTTCAAATGCGAGATCTAAAAACATATCTCTCCGTGGCACCGGTAGTAAGTGCTTTATGGTTCGGGTCTTTGGCAGGTTTATTGATAGAGATCAATCGTTTTTTTCCGGATGCGTTGATATTCCCCTTTTTTTCATTTTAGTTATTGATATGAGAAGGGGGAAGAAGATTAGAGATACAATCAAATCTCTGTAACTAATCCCTACCCTTGCCTTCTTTTTTTCTTTGTTTTTTTTTTTTAGAATAACTTATTCTAAAAAAAAAAAAACAAAGAAAAAGCGGTTTCGCCCTCAGTGAAACTATGAACCCGGGCCCAGGCTCAAATTAATATTAATATAATAATAGAGTGGAAATGAAAATGTGATGGTTGGGGCAACTATATCATACAAGATACTTAACTGAAAATACTGTACGGCAATTCTTAATTATAAATATAGTTAGAAATCATTATATTACTTATTATTACTATATTGATTGCAACGAAATCTTTCTTTTATAATTTGATTTCGAGTTACCTGCTTCTATTTTTTTTTGTCCTTTATTCTTCCTTGCTTCGGATCGGAAAATTAAAGAATTGAGTGAATCATAAACCAAAGGAGGTTCATGGCCAAGGGTAAAGATGTCCGAGTAACAGTTATTTTGGAATGTACCAGTTGTCTTCGAAATCGTGTTAATAAGGAATCAACGGGCATTTCCAGATATATTACTCAAAAGAATCGACACAATACGCCTGGTCGATTGGAATTGAGAAAATTCTGTCCCTGTTGTTACAAACATACGATTCATGGGGAGATAAAGAAATAGATCGAATCGACCGCTCGTGTGTCAGTCTTCCAAGGAAGGTGAAAAATTACATATTATATATAACATATATTTATTTAAATATAAACAAACCCAATCCTATTTCTTAATTCTACATCATGTTTGATCCGATCGAAATAGGATTGGGATTTTCAGGATAAGGAATAAACAAACCATGGATAAATCCAAGCGAATCCTTCTTAAATCCAAGCGATCTTTTCGTAGGCGTTTGCCTCCGATCCAATCGGGGGATCGAATTGATTATAGAAACATGAGTTTAATTAGTCGATTTATTAGCGAACAAGGAAAAATATTATCTAGACGGGTAAATAGGTTGACCTTAAAACAACAACGATTAATTACTATTGCTATAAAACAAGCTCGTATTTTATCTCCGTTACCTTTTCTTAATAATGAGAAACAATTTGAAAGAAGCGAGTCAACTCGTAAGAAAAAAAAAAAAATTGGAGAAGAATAAATATTTTTTATTGAACGTGTTTCTTCATTTTGATGACTTTATCATATTTTATCATACTAATTTCTACTCTACCTTCCCAGAGTTCATTCTCCAGGGAACTCCATTTAAACTATTCCAACGGATTCCTTCCAATCTCTTTATTTTATGATCTCGTTGGAAATCATATAAAGACAACTCTTATTTAATATAGCTATTTGTGCAAGTATTTTACGATTAAGAAGCAACTGTCTCTTGTACAGATTGTGTATTAATTTGCTATAACTAAAGTATACTTTATTCTCGCGAATTACTGCATTTATCCGAGTGATCCACAAACGACGAAAATCTCTCTTTTGTCTACCTCTATCCCGATGAGCCGAAACCAAGGCTCTTATTTTCTGTTGAGTAATAGTACGAGTAAGTCTTGAATGAGCCCCTCGAAAGGTTGATGCAAATAAACGGATTTTTGTTCTACGTCTTCGAGCTATATACCCTCGTTTAATTCTGGTCATTGAATAAATGAAACTTTGATGAATAACTAATCGATTTCCTTTCTTTCAGTTATTCTCTTCCCGTGTCCTAGTCTATTAATAACAAAACGGATTCTTCCAATGTATAAAATAAAAATTCCAATGGCTTTTGCTATTATAACCTTCCCGACCACGATTTTTTCTTTTTTTCTAGGCATTTCACCTATAAAAAAAAAATTGTATTGATACTAGGTATTAAAAACACATAGTAAATAAAAAAGTAATAAATATAAATGGATATAGTGGGTTCCATCGTTTCTATGGTTACTTCTTAAACGGTGAGGTCTTCTCTATACACCGGAGCCCTTCTTTCTTTCATTTAATCAATGTTATTGTTAACTTGTACAGTTCAAACTCTTTGGCTCTACCCATAATTATCCAGTACTAGGTCTTTCACAACGAGATCCACTTATACAGTAACGGTATTTAATTATGAAGATTAGCTGGGTAGCTGACCCTGTTAGTCCGTTCTTGCAAGAGTAAGGCAGAATTTTTCTGCTTTTTAAAATAGGATTTCCCCTGCTTAATGGATACCATTTGCTATCAATGGAGAATTCTTTCTCATCTTAAATTTTAAATTTTTAAATTGAGGTGATTGGATTTGCACCAACGGAAACCATACATTTGATACCATAATAGAAGGATAGATCTTTTTTATTTTTAGATATTGACTGGAGTTCTTCCATTCTATCCTATTCACTGGTATTGATCGTTGATACTGGATCAATTGTTTTCTTTCTTTTGTCCTAGCCCATGATCTGAACGAGTCGCACATACACCCTAGTACATGTTCCTCGTCGTTGAGGACATCCCCCAAGAGCGGGGGATTTCGTGACATTTCTGATTGGCTGTCTTGTGTTTCTAATAAGTTGTTTAATAGTTGGCATGTTGAATCATATACATAATGGGCTGGTTTAGATCGATCTTAACCGGATGCTTATGAATTATTTTATTTCTATATTAATAGATTAATGAGATTAATTAATAGATTAATGAGATTAATTAATAGAATATTAAATAATAGAATATTAAATAATAGAATATTAAATCCGGTAAGAAGATAAAATCTCAAATAACGAATTCGTGTGAAATCCTTGTTATTTTTTCTTTTTTATTCAGTCGCTACAAGATCAACAATTCCATGAGCTTGGGCTTCTATTGCTGACATAAAAACATCTCTTTCCATGTCTTCGGATACAACCCATAAGGGTTTGCCTGTCCTTTGTGCATAAACCCTTGTGAGGGTTTCGCGCAGCTTCAGTAGTTCTTCCGCTTCCAAGATAAATTCTCCCGTCTGTGCCTCATAAAAAGAGGCAGCAGGTTGGTGGATCATTACCCTGATGATATAACATAATAAATGTTTATTCTATCTCGCATAATGAAAGGTGAAGAGATAAAGAATAATAATAAAAAAAGATATAATTGAACAACCGTACAGGCATCTTCTTTTGCGCATTGCATACGGCTCTATAATGGAATTCACTTTTTTTTTACCTTACTTACACTTACATGGAAAAATTTTTAAATAAATAAATATAAATTAAATTTAAATATAGGGTCTATCAGACTCAGGTTGGTAAATGATCCAATAACCACCCTTCTTTTTGGAGTAGTTCAAAAATACTATGATGGCTCCGTTGCTTTATATATTTATTTCGTTTGTTATTTAGCAATCCCAAAGTTTCTTTTTTTTTTTTTCAAATAAAAAAAACAAGATTTTTTTATTTTCATATTCTTTCATAACATAAATATTGTTAAGATTAAGAGCTCCCGGTGTGAAAACAAAAAAGTTTGTGACGCTGAAATAGGACTCCCGATAGATCGTATAAAATCGGAAATGCCTTTTATCTCATACTACTCTTTCGATACATAATTTAAGGGTAAAAAAAAAATTCTTAT